TGCTACTAATGCCCATACTACGATACCACTACAACGACCATTCCCTCCCGGTGCCGCGGACAGGTCAGCCCGCTCTCTCACTCAAATATGGATCGTTATATGTGACTGCGACAGAACCGGCTCTACAGCTAGGTCTACTCCGCACTTATGGGACTGGATCACCGGGATCAATAGAATCTACAGGATCTACTTTTGTGTCTGGATTTGTTACTGGTAACTGATTTCGAACCGTTGATGTAGCTGGGTCACTCGGGATCCCAAGCCACTATCCCCGTTGCTGCCTGCGAAAAACAAAAAACCTCAGGCCCCGCCTCCGCGGACCCCGACCTGATCTAATGCAGGTAAGTATCTGCTGCTAGCTCCACCGCTGCTGTGCCATAGATGGCAGTTCCACCGGTTCCGCTGCTCGATAAGCCACTGTCTATGCCTCCGGGTCTTGATGGCCGAGGTGCTTATGAGTAAGCCGCTGCTTCAACGAAGGATCTACTGAGCGAACTACTAAATCAACAAGATCAATCGTCTTTCCTCCCTATGCTATGCTCCCCCGGCGCAGGCCTACCACGCTTCGCGCCTGCGGCGTCTTAGATACCTGCAACTGAATCTGTAAGCGGCGCTGGGCAGGATGGACGAGAAAAGCGGCGAGAAGGAGACAAACAGAGGGAGGAAGGGGGACCTCTTTCTATTGCCTTCCCTTTCTACTTCTAGACTGGTTCGTCGGCGGGACAGCGAGCCAAGATCCGATTCGTCAATCGACGAATCCATGCCACGTAACCTGGCAAAGGAGAAAGAGACGATGGCAACGCACTTCATACAAGAGGGAGGGGGTCCGAACAGCCTTGTACGTACGCCGCCCACGCGAAGAAGTTCTTTTCTTCTCTAATTCCAAAAAGCCAAGCCACCATTCTTCAGTGATGAGCTCTAGCGAACAAATCTTATGTGTTTTTCCCAGAGAGAAATGTCTTTCCACTAGAACAAGTCCGCTGCGAGCCGAGCGAAAAACATTACTCAACCGAGCCGAGGCACTATTCACCAAGTAGAACTATTTACTATCTTTACTGAGCCAACCGCCCCAGCAAACGGAGGCTTTCAAGCAAGATTGGTGCGCAGGAGCTGTTAAGCCTCGACCGATAGGTATCGGTCGAGTAGTGCACTCCCCTTTGAGGAGCTGGATTGCTCACTTTTATAAGATTGATTGACTCCTCCCGGAGAGATCCACGATTCTCTATCTTTGGCCGGAATCAATGGTCGACTCTGAATCCGGGTTGGTTGATTGATCAACGGAAAGACAGAATGACTAAAGGACAAAGAATTCCTTATGTATTGATCGATTGCTCGATGAATCATCAGTATACTAAAAAGATCTCTCGATGGATTGAATTACTGAAGTAATTCTTAGTCAACCCCGAATTATACGTGGTTTACTTGACTTGAAGGAATCCTGATTAGACTCCGATGAACCATCGATTGATTGAGCGATAGATTTTATAGTCGACTTTGAAATCCTTTCCTCTCCAAGTGATTGACGGAATCAATAGTTGCCTCAGAACTACTCTCGATGAATTGAGTGAATTATGGATTTCTAAATTCTAATCAAAGACGGTTATCTGGACTTCCTCCTAGTTGACTCAGAATCAATCTAGCTGGATTTTTCATTTTTCATTAATGAATGAATGAAGTTAGGAACTATTGATTGATTGATGACTCGGTAATTGATTGACTACTTAGTGTACTCGGATTACTCTGACGAATCTCACAAGTACTAAAGATCACCTCTTTCCTCAACCTTATCTTATCATTGACCTTCTCATCTTAACATATCGATATAGATTCAACCCAGGATTAAACAAAACACAATAGGGGAATGAAATAGTCAAGTGAAGTTGAATATAGTTCCAAGAAAGCGCTAGAAGATAAAAGCTGCATCAGTAGATGAATGGTAAGACCCCATTAACTATCAGTTAGCTGATACCAGCCTGCACCCCTAAACTAATAGTGAATTACCACAAGAACAAGAAAGAAGTCTACAATTTTTTGATTTTAAGCCAAGCCAAATTCCTTCATTCAGCAATCCGCCTACACTCACCCAGGAATTTCCCGGCTTCACAACTCTTCAACATTTTGAGAGAATGCAAAGTACGTCAACTTAATACTCAAAGTTTAGTTGAGTTTGGTTGAGTTACCGTACTTTGCATTCTCTTTTTGAATGTCACTCCTACTTGGCTCAGAACCACCTAAGAGTGGCTCTTCCCCCCAAATTACTCAATGCACCTAAGATCAACTATTTCGAGCCGGCTTCCGTGGAAAATTCAGACTGCTAACAACCATTCATTAAACATTAAGGCAATAGAATGAACTGGGTTAAGATACCTTATAAGAGAGTTAACCGCCCCCTCCAAGTTTCATCGAAATCCTTATTGAAATCATGTTTTTCAAAGAGGTTTCTCAAAATCGTTTTTATGGGCTTTCAAGGTTTTTGTTTTTGGAAAGAGCTCGAAGCACAAGAGTGAGGGCGGTTCAATTTCGAACCGGTGTCAATAAAAATCCAACTTCTACATTTTGGACCCGAACTTTCCATTTCCGGTTCGTAGACTAGGGGTGGTGTGGCCTTCTTCCTTCTAAGTTTTTCTCGATTTCGCTTCGAGGGCCTAATCTTCAGAAAGAATTTTCGAATGACCATTCGAAGTAGAGAAGAGGGAGCGGGAGCACAGACAGATCAAGTCCCAGCATATTGCTCCAGTGGCAGGATCACCGGCACTAGTTACAGAGGTGGATGGAGGTATTTTCCGGGGTTTAGACATAGGCAGCATAGCCTGCAGCATCCCTTCCTGTTGCGGATTTTGAGCGAACAATCGATCCTCTCGTTCGTAATGAATGCGAGTGATCCGGAGTCGATCCAGTTCCTCCGGAACCAGCGCGCGCGGATTCAGTTCTTTTCAATCACCCAACCAACCCCCGGCAGGTTGTTCTGCTCATCGGTCGTTCGTGAGGCCGACTGATAAAATCCCTTGTTGATCTGCTCTTTGATTTGCCGGCAACAACATCTTTCTTTCGATCTTCCCTTTATTCTCTCCGGTCAGCTACCTCAAGGACTGGCTGCGTAGGGATAGGGTAGCAAAGCCAGACAGATGCGCTAAGGGGTGGGTTTCACTGGGGAAATGCAGGTCGTCATTTTTTATCAATGTTCATTGCTCCTCATTCCCACTAACCCATTCTTCCCACCCTCTCGGCGCGGAATGAAAACATCTTTATGCAATGCAGTTCATTCACCCGCGAACACTTTCATCATTATCCTTTGGCGTGGCGGGATTCCCCAGCGGGAACACATTGGATCAAATCAAGTTGGTTGAAAGAGCGGCCTACCGGCTTTAACGGTTTCGAACCACCCATTACTGATGAGGGAAGTCGCTACCATTCGCGTCGCAGGCGGGGAGTCTTCTCATCGGTTCCCCACCTAAAGAAAGAATGCCATTCCTTCCGACCTCGGAAGGTTCCTCCTCGAGCCTTCACTATCGAAGGAGTTCCATTATGGAATAGAATAGCAGATCTTCGCTGGCGGCTATCCGTACGGAACGGCAGAATCCTGCACAGATTCTTGGCACAACCTTTCATCCTGATCAAAGAATAATAATATCCTGCTCCTGAACTTCATCTCCCCTCCGTTTGACTTCAGTCTTAGGAGTTGGATAGAATCCCTCTCTGTCACCAGCTGTCTGTCTCTGCCGCCAGCTACTTTTATAGAGCCCAATAGTGGCTAGGCTTCGTACATGGCTTCAATTCAATCATTCTCTCCGGCTTTTGAGATAGTCCTTTGATAGAGCAGCCTGTAAGGAAAGGATCTTGTACCTGCCATGTCAAGGGAAGCGCATCTCGGATATCAAGCACGCATGCGACAGGCATCTCTTTTCTTTCCCTAGCTCGGCAATGAGTACCTTCTCTTCCTGAGTACGCATCGGAAGGGAATCTCTTTTGTTGCCTAGCTTGGCCCTTCCTTTTGCAACCAGTGGCATCGCATCTCGCATATCAAGTTCCTCTATCGATAGCGTAATATAGCCCAGAGAACATGGTCGGTAGGTAATTAATCTTCGTTTGGATAGCAGTACGGTACACGCATCAAGATATGATCTTTGCTTTTCCATCCCAGGCATTCAAAAGAGGCAAAGGGAGAGTCCAAAGCACCCTGTAGATAAAGATCGAGAGCCTGTGGACCGGGGTTGAACCATATCCTTTTTCTTTTGATCGCGAGAAGTGAACCAAAATAATGTTGTGTGGAAAACTTCCCTGATGCTGTGAGGCGGAGATAGCTGCACTTCTTAGGAAAAAGCCTGAGAAGATATAGAGAATTTACCGGGAGAAAAGAGTCAGCAACAACAAGAAATTCTTCTTGCCTCCTACTAGACCACTTTCCTAATTGCCCATTGAACTGGTGGAATACATCGCACCTTTGCTCACTCCATGCTCGTATTCCTTTCTTGCAACAGCCCCTTTCTTTCTATTCCATCTTACTGCGGGGAACTGGCCTCACAGAGCATCATAGTCAGCACGATAGCCCCAAACATAGTAGCCACGGTAGCTTTGGTTATTACAGGAGAACGTGCCCATTCATGCAGAGGATCTACCGGGATTTTCGACTCCCCTAATGGATTTCTATTATAGGGCAGGAGCCTGTGTTGGCTTGTGCGAAGTCGACAGGGGTGGTTGATAAACACGTTTTATTGGGATGGGTCAGCAGGCAATGGATACCGTTCCCCCACCAGAGCCTGCGGTTGGTAGGCCAAATCCCTCTGTCCAAGTGATTGAGTTGAAGCTTTGGGCATAGAGCGGAGCGAGCCCCGGGAGAGGAGTAGAGTCCAGCAACATTGAGCCCCAAAATCGAGTTTATATTCAAATCCCTACTCAACACGGTGCCTTAAGGAGAATCCGAAGCTGGTTGCTAGCGGAAGTAGCGCGCCAAAGAGCAAAGCGGAGCATTCACAAAGAAATGGTGTAAGCGGAAGGGAAGGCGCAACGGTTAGCGACTGCCCGAGGAGTGAGACTTCTCAGATTTTCCCTTTAGAAAGGAGACAATAAGCCCGTCAACATTGAAGCTTCTGCTTTTGGCAGCTGTTAGGCAAGTGATACCGTACGCAAGTCCGGCCCTATATCCTATATAGTGACGGTGCGTTAAGGCGAGTTGATGAGCTAATACGGCGGGCTTACTTTTCATATGTGGAGGCAACCTGACGTTAAGCACTGGGGCCAGCCACAAAGGAATAGGCAATAGGCTTGAATTAAGATATACCGTCTTTCAGCTGACCTTTCCAAACCATGCTTCGCAATCAAGCTAGAAAAAGACTAATCAAGTGCTGTCCGAATGAAATGGCTGACAGTAGAGTAGAACATTCATTCCCTACCGCCGCTTCCTGCTTAAGACTAAAAGCTAGTCGTGAGACCTCTATTCCGCCGCCCTATCTAGTAAGAGCCTCTAAAGCAATGTTTGGCGCAATCAATAAGGGCTCGGCTTTCATTGCATTGAGGCCTTGCCTGACCAGTTAATCTTCCCTTAACACAGGTGGCTTTTACTCGTCCGGGTAGGTTAGTTAAGGGAAGTGAGCGTGTACGCTGCGGCTTCAAAGTCAGGTAATGTTGCCGGGGAACAGGCCTTCATTCCCGTTAGGTTCTTATGTTCTGTAAGGTGAGAAGTCTTCGTCGCGGGTGAAACTTCTGACTGTTGGAGTTAGGTTTGGGGGGACGGTGCAGTTGCGGAACAACCTTAAGCGCTTCGGAAGTCCTACACTTGCTGCTTCTCTTTCCGCTTCCGCTTCTTACTACTTAGATACTTTCAGCAGGTGTGGCAGCTGGCGGCAACATGGAATGCATGGTCAGCTAGCTCTTCAGGTAGGGCCGCTCTGGTTGATAGCTCAGGTTCTGGTCTTGGAGCTCTTAGGTTTAGGATTGATCTTGACTTCCTCTAGTAGCTAGGTTCTTTGTTTTTGTCATTCCTCGGCTAGCTAGTATGAAGCTATCCTACTTGCGTCCTATCTTGTGTCCTAATTCTTTATGTCGCATAATAGGACGCTCTTCTTTCTTTTAGATTGATCCCTCACGTAGTCATGCTTTAAATAGGTAGCTAGCCTATTCCCTTCCTATCTATTCTATGACGGTAGCTCTAGCCTGAGTCTTAGATTCCCTGCCTTTCTAGCTTGACGGATGTGGATGTTTAATCATTCCTCTATTAGCTAGTTTTGAGTTGCTATCCTAGTAGGAATCTCTTCCTTATAGTCCGTATTTTTGAATATGAATATGGGCGCATTCCTTTCCTATCTTCTCTATCCTAGAGAGCGTCCTATCTTGTTTCTGAAATTCTTGTGTAACAGAATAGTCCGCTCGTTCTTCCTTTCCAGCCTTTAACGTAGCTAGCAACTCCTTGAATGCACTCCCAGGCAGTTGAAGGAATGATTAAACCCCGTTCCGGGCTTCCTTAGGAATGGGCTAAGGTTTTCCCTTTCGAATATGAGCTAGTTAGTTTGTAGCTGGACTTCCTCTCCTCCTCCCCCAGTCTGGTCCCCTTCTTTGTATCGGTATCAATGCGCAAACGCTCATCTCTATCTGTATACGTTGTTTGATTAATTGAATCTTCCTTCTAACGCTCGAACTGGAGTCCGAGCTCCTGCAAGAAGGATGTCTCATCTTCCTTCCTCTCTTCACTCTCCGGATTTCGATCTGCACTCTTCTGGTACAAAGGCCTATGCTTCCACTTTCAGACAGTTCTAAAGGAAGAAGTCGAAAAGAAGGCACTTTCCTGCTAACCTCCTGGCTTTCTGATTATACTGAGCTTGCTGCACTCTGATCTAATATATTCGACTTCGCTTGCTTGCACATTATAGGCTGTCTTCCTTCCACTTCTCCGAGGGACAGGGACTACGGCTTGACCTTCGGGGAAGAACTCCGTGGGACCCCTCCTTCTAGGGCGCCTAGATAGTGAAAGGTTATCCTGCTGGAAGCTAAGCAAAGTCACGAAGCTGGCTGACTACGCTCGAGCGGAGCTCAGGCCCGGAGGTGGTGGCTGAACTCGCCGCAGAGTTCAGGAGCGAGCAAGACTATCTTGGTGAATGCAATAAGAATCGGCTGCTTGCCGCAGTTGCCCATGCTGCTATCCGCCGCCGAAGCGCTCAAGGGATTCGTGCTTGGATGTCGAGATCAGGGGACTCTATCCAACGGCGAAATTTGTGGTGGAACAAACTAGAAATCAAATAATATATATATATATTTATATTTGATTTGCTTCGATACAAGAGATCGGCCCCGAAGCAAGGTATGGTGGGTGCCAGCAACTTTCACTTGTTAGGAGTAGGGGCTGAAAAGAGCTCTTTGTATAGGTTGGATTTTCTGGGCTTTGCTTTGATGCTTACCTTATAGGGAAGGAAGGTTTGATTGATAAAGGAGCTTTTAAGCCCTTTTGCTGGATTGTTGGTCCGCAGCCCCGCCCTATAGAATGAATAAGGAGAGGCCTATCGATGACCGAGCCACTCTTATACTACTCCTTACCTTACCCCCTTGTCACTTAAAGGGCGAAGTCGCTGAAGCGAGTCTAAAGGCCAGGCCAAAGAGTGATCTTTGAACGCTACTACGCATCCTTACAAATAGTATAGTGTAAGGTAGGTTTGGGTATAGCAGGACTTGAACCCGCGACCATTAGGTTAAAAGCCCAATGCTCTACCAACTGAGCTATACACCCAAAAAAAGATGTAGTAGTAAATAAGGATTGGTACGGAAAAGAAAAGAGGGCGGCCCCTCTTCTTCTCATCATATTAAAAGGGCGCGGCTCTGTGCTCGTACTGCAGAGCAAGCGAAGAAAACGTAAGGGCGCGCGTTAGCTAGGCCGTTTTCTTGCAGGAGTGCTAACGCGCCCCTTATTTCAAACTCAAGGAAAGCCTTGATCGATATGAGAAAGATGCGCTCAAGCACCCAACCTATACAAGGGGCTTGGGCTCTAAAGCCGGCCTTACTCAACAAGCACCTTTATTAGTAAGGTTGCTTGTTTCCACTCATTGAAGATTCTATCTACAAAAGAAGGTCAACGGGGAATACTAAAGTTGCTCTCACTGACACCATCTACGAGAAGGTGAGGTCGTCTTTCTTTCCAGCCGGAAGGGAGAGAAGGCCCGGTTCACCAGGATTCCCTGGTAGGGCATCCAGGACATACCGGGTTCTACCACTTCCCAACCTTCTGTGGACCTTGCTTCTCTTATGAAATTGATAGTTACCGTCGCAAACGAGGACTCATACTCTTGCTGCAACAGAACTCTTTATATACATTAAAATACTTGGCCAAACATAAATTCTCAACCGAATTACACTTAGCAAAATACAAATGTTCGACGAATTGAGTCAAACTGGTTCATCATAGCCTAATCAACCGTTTCGGGCCTATAAACACAGTTCTTTCTTCTGCTGCGGCTACCTAAGGCTTTAGAAAGTTTTGCTCCCTCGGGACATGAGCTCATTCACGGCTAAATCCCCATTTGCCGTGGTCACGCTTGCTCTTCGAATGGCAGTCCAGATTACTTCCATTCGATCTCTGCTTCGAACTACCTTCTTATTATTCTGGTAGAAAAGGTCCAAAAGAAAAGAAAGCCTTTGACAGACCGTCTCCATTTTGACCTCTTTTTCAGGCTTTTGCTCTGCTTTCCTTGTCTCTCGAGGCATCTCATTTGTTTCATGATAAAAAAGAATGGGCCAACTTCACCCGAATAGAACTTGGCCTCGATGAAATTCGAATCAGCAACAAACGGCTTGAAATCTGCATACACTTCTTCAATTTGATCTATATTAAAAAAGAATCAAAAAGTCAAGTGGATGGCACACATCCATTCGAATGTAGCCAATCTCTACCCAACAAGGCATTCCAACTTGAAGTTCTTTCTATGACAAAGAAAGCCGTGCACTGATTCAGGGATCCCACTTTGAATTCAACTGGTAGAATCCCTTTCGTCTGAGCGGTATTGCCAGCCAAACCACATACAGACACGTCGCTTGGAATGAAGTAATTCTCAGGTTTGCCAAGTGCTTTGAACATAAACATTGGCAAGATATTTACAGCAGCGCCATTCTCTATTTTGACTCTAGTGATCATTATACCATCAATAAAATAATATATAATGGCTTAACTTAATATGTTTATTTATTTTACCATCTGGCTTTTCGAAGAGAATTTTAGGAATTCCGAGATTCAAGAGAAATTGCTCACCAGCATCTGACCTTGTTCCTCTTGATTGCTCGATTCCCTATCCTCCTTTGCCAGAATCCTTCTGATAAATTTCAGGTGTTACCAGCTCGTGACTTGCCCTCTGGTTATCCAGAACGTCTTTCTCTAACGTCTCCGTTTGATTTGGCTTTGCCATGAACTCCTGCGGCAGTGTAAGCACCATCTTACAATCCGCCCTTTCGGGCAGATTACCAAAATTTGATACTTCGAGCCACACTCCTTTTCCTCGGTCTGGACACTTGGCTCTTCTCTTTTCGAATCTTCCTCCATCAAGTAACCCTGTGGAGGCAAGTCCTCAGAGAGCTTCTCCGAAACCTCCGCTGTTGAGGTCTCTTCTTTCTCCAACCTCTTGTGATCTTTCCTCCCAGCCTTGACTCCTGCTGGGTTCGTCTTTGTCAGGCTGGCTTCGATTCGAATTCAGCTTGCAATCTCTTCATCACTGAGGCTCTTTTCCTTGGGGCTCTCCTGGTATAAGAAATAAGAAAAAGGATAGTAATTGGCTACCCACCCATACAGAAAATGACGAGGAAACCTGGTTAAGTCATTGACATTTATCGGAGAATCGACAGTTCGTCTCGTTCGGTAAATAAGGATGAAGTCGTCTGTCTCGTCCCCGGTTAGCTATGCTCACTGGTATTTTCACTTCGGTGAAGCCTGCACTGCAATCAAACTAGGCGTATTTTCTTCTATATGTAGACCTTTTCCTCGCTTTGTCACTATTTGAAGAGGAACTGGCGGAATAATTGGTTTAGTCTGTGAACGAACCGGAACCACCGAAATAAGACCTGTTGATGTGCCGTCCTCATGTAGTGGTGTCCGTGGTTGCGGTATGATCGGCTGTACCGCCCGCATGCGTGAATCTTTGAATATCTTTGAAGTCTTGACTGACTGTATTTACGACTCTGCTTGGGCCAGTGATCACTATGCCCTAGTCCGCGGGAGGTTCACCATTACGAAGTCTGGAAAGAGGGTCCACTGCGCATTTCTCGAACAAAGCTTATTCTCGTCACAATCGTTCAATCAAATTCCGTCAAACCCGGCTTGTTGACCAAGTAAAGCAAGGCTTGGTGATCCACGAATAAGACTCATTTCGTTCCCAAGCAAGAGAGGGACGGCATGACAGAGGGACTTACCAACCAGCGACCTCAAAAATCCAATCTACAGCAGCCCAACCAGGAGAGAAAGTGAAAGAGTCTGGTTTGATAGAACCAGGATTTGCACCTTCTCTGTCCTACGTCTAAACTCCAATCAAAAACTAACTCGGCTCTAATGGCTTTAACTGATCCTATGTCCCGTCTATAGGAATCATCCTAAGAAGAAAGATACATCAGTCATAAGAAAGAAGCAACAAAGCTTGCTTAAAAGCAAAAGGAATGGCAAACGTCCCCTGCACCCTCTCTTTTCCTTTGAAAAGCCAACCTTCCTGGTCCTATCGAACCAGCTACTTCATCCCTGGGCAGAAGGAGAGCATCTGTTCATCATCTGTAGTAGACACAGACATAGGACCAACAAGTTGTCGACATTTGGAATAACCAAAGATCAACAGCTCGTGGAGAACCCATGCCTGAGAACAATATCATGAACTTAGTAGACTTTCGTCTAAATTGACCAAGGAAACGACATGTAGTCAGGATAATCTTAACCTTTAGAGGGGAAAATCTGTGACTGCCAAAGAATGAAAACAAAGACAACACATAGGTTGATGCCTCAGAATACATAGGTGCCTCGGCCAAACTAAATGCTGATCAGTGAAGACAAGAAAGCTTTTAAGTGTAGACGACTACTTGTACTTGAAATTCCATTCCTTTATCAGGTGGGAGGGTTTAGAGCCAGTTAAGCCAATAGCATATCTAGCAACAGCTTCAGTAACACTAGCTACATCAGTAGATCATTGATTAGCATACCTCCTCTGAATAGTCTACGTGGACCCTAGTTTCTATTAGTTTGAATTCGAATTAATCCAGTAATGCAGACAGCCTTGACTTTCTTAAAGAGCAGGAGGTTTAGCGTCAACTCATTCAATGAATCTTGTTTCATTCACCACACGGATGAATCCTACTCTGTATTTTCCAGCAATGGAATGGGAACAGTCATTTGTCTAAAGAGAAATAGACGTATAGCAGCTCTCTCTCATAACAGAATGAAAGCAAGCAAGAACGAAATGAGCGCTTACCCTATCGACCGAACGACCGAAGCTACTATCCGAAAATCATTAACTATTAAACTCAAGAACTACAGGAAAGGTAATCTACTGAGCTACCCTCCCGTTATGCGCCAATGCTTGAACAGGACCGTTGACCTTTACCAAAAGAAAGAAGAGCTATTGCCCAGTTTCCTATAGTTGACCGATACAGCTCGACCGATTGAGATAGGGCAGATGCGACCGATGGAAGGGATCTGCCCTATCTCAATCGGAGTTGAGTTATAACCAGATTGGATTGATATTCACATACAGGAGATAGCGGTTTCCGTCTATCAATTCTCCGTCTAGAAATAGATAAGAGCTCCCATGCTTTCATAGCTTATTCCTACTAGCTAACTAAGAGGGAGCTTCTTATCGAGACTTATTACAGCACTTATTACTCATGAGGATAGCTGGAAGCAAGGAACATTGTATTGCGGCTTACCCGTTCTCTAAGAGAACGGTTCAACTGGTTAGGCGGTCTGGCGCATTATTCACTGCGCTTTATTTAAAGCAGTGTGCGTCATCGCTTCAACTGGCCTATGGGAATGATAAAAGACCTTATACGCTGTTGGCAGTGCCCGTGTCCCTTAATCGATCAGGCTACCCTCGGATTATTCCCTCCAGATATTAATGAGGTGGGTGGGAAGGATAGAGCCCAACTTATTATATACGGATACGGATATTCCTTGTCATTCTAATCTTGATATAGTTCCAACAGGCCTATTCTTTGACTCTCCAATAGTGTATAGTATATTCTTTCCATCTTCCTACTAGGATAGAGATTCTAACAACAAACTACCTAGCTTAGCTAGTTGGCAGCTCCGCATCGTGAACTGCATCGGCAAGGGCACCCGATCTCTTTTTTATGGGCTGTTTCCTTCGTATCTGACCTATCCGAGTTAGCCCTCCCAAGCAAACAACCTGGTGGATCATCTGATCTTGAAATAGGTCATCCCGGCTATCCCGATCTTTTATCTGTTCATTTCGTCAGGTATCTGAATCATACGATTATGAGGATTCTGCTTTTCACATTCATTATAGGACCAAAACGAGGCCTTTCCTCGCTAGTTGGAATAAAAACCTCACCAGCAGGGTTCATTGAAGCCCTTCTTGCTATCCTTGCTACCTATGAAACGAGTCCCTCTTTCATTCACTAAAGAAGACGCAGCTGATAGATGGATGAATATCCATTTGCTGGCCAGTTCTATGAATCAAAATCTCGAGTTGGAGGGGCAAAAAGCCAATTGATTCGATTTTCTCGAAATCAACGAGTGGACTTGAAATCATAGATCCATTTTGTGATCCACGCGACTCAGAGAAGAATCCTATTTCTTACTCACTCAGTGCTGTTCTGATTGAATTTCAAAGATCTCGCTCGCTGTCAAAGCGCATTTTGTGAAGTGTTCTCCTGTCCCTGTCACCTGAGAGAAAGTCAACTGGCAACCGCGATCGGAGTCGTGGTTTGAAGATTCATTCGACAGAGAAGGGCGTGTTGGTTGCCGATACCGAGGTGGAATGATTCATTCCACCTGGCAACAGCAAAAGTAGAGTTTGGCACAGGTCAAAGGGGAAAGCAACGAGGAATTCCAAACTGGAAAGAAAAGGGCTGTTCCAAACGAAGGACCCAGTCTCAAGGGGCAAGCTTCCCGGTGTCCAAGTATCAAGTCCCGAGGGCGCCGAAAGCTGCCTTTTTGTTAGCCTTTCCTTGCAATGAACCGAAAGGTGAGAGGCAGGGCTCGGTCTCAAGGTTCAAAGTCACTAGTCAGTCCAACTGCACGAGTGAAAGGCGAAAGTCAAGATTACGTGCAACCAGGTGTAACGTGTCAAAGGTCACCGAGTCGTCGGAAAGGGGAATAGGTTGTTTTGCGCATCCAACAACTGAAAGAGTTTTCGGAGAAGGGTTGAGTTGCGTAATAGCGGATTCGTGGGTAAATAAATAGTTGGATTTGAAATCGAACTCTCCACCTTGGGCGGATAGGAATTGAGACTTTCAAGGGTCCGCTCTTCTCTCCCCGTGATCGAAGCTGACCCCAGAAGTTGGGTATTCCTTCTTAAGAGGACACTAAACCTCCCGATCTTGCTAGCCAGGGGCTCAGTCTTTCAAATGAAATCTTTCCCCTTTCGGTCCCAGGGAATCGCTCTTATAGTAGGAGGTTGACTATGTTCCCAACTTCTCTTTATTAAGAGACTCGGTTGTGTACTATAATTAGAATTAATAGATTGTACCCCAAGCGCTGATCCCAAAGAAAGCAGTTGGCTCTTCCTGCATCCATGCATAAAGAATTTGGTTGTAGGGGGTACTCGAAGGTGTGATAGTTGCTTTCTCAGCCCTTGGAACTCAACTTGTTATCGGTTCCTTCCCCCGAGTGAAAGAAAGTCAAGCTAACCCCAACGATTCAAAATCCAATTCCTTACTCAATACGAAATATCGTTGATCCAGCCACGATTTAAGCTATTCAACTAATTTGAGAATGGGTGTGATGTACCCAGATACTTTAAGTCAATTCAATCCCCTTTCTACGCATTCAAATACGCCTGGGAACTTCCAGTGTTAGGCAGGAAAGGGTTAGATAGAAGGAAAAGTATTGAGTCAGTAGCAAATTCTAAATAAGCAAGCCAGTCGGGCTACTAAATGCAAGCAAGTCGTTTCGAACTCTTCTCAAAAGTAAGTTGGTGTCCGCCAGCCTGGTAGTGTTGTGAGTTCAGTTCACGGAGAGAGGGGCCATTGAAAAAGTTGCCTCTCGTGGGCCTGCGGGGAAGAGATGGATTCGTTCTTTGTTTAGTGTGGGCCTCCCCCCAGCCCGTGAGAAATTGATAAGCCTATAGAGTAAATAGTCAAGTCGGGATATCCCAGAGGTTTTGCGCCAGGTAAGGAACTAGAATAGATTCATACGAAAGTGGCTTTTTGGTTGGTAGCAGGACGGTAATTGGCAACGAAGCAGATATTGATTTTTTCTAGAGAAGGGAAGACCCATTTCTAAGTCTATTTAACCATTCCTCTCGTCGTCCAGAATGGGTGACTTTAGGAAAACGTTTCATTCACGATGAGGCAGAATTGACATAATATAACCAAGATTGGATGGTGACATATAGTAAAGTAAGGGTCACTGACAGCCCGTCTTCGATACAATCATAGCGATGTGTCACTCAAGGATAGCTAACCATTCTTCTCTACCCATGCCATGATTGACAGATGAGCTCGAGACCTTTAATATATTATGAACACAATTTGCCAAGAGTTGGTTGTGACAAAAGTGATTGGGATGCCCATCTTTGGTCCAGAAGGGGTTATCTATGAAAAGAGTTTCCACCTTTCTTTCAGATGAGATACGGGCTGCCACTCCCCCCGGTGATAGCTAGCCATCCGCATCGAACACGAAATTCAGTATTCAATATCCGATTTGAGACACGTACCATCTTTGATAGAAGATTCGAGGGTGACATATAATAATTGATTTGGGCTGTGACAGAAGTGATTGGCTTTCATTCATGCATTCCCCTCTTTGGTCCAGAATGAGTGACCTATTAGTCAAAGAGAGCGGCTAAGAAGAGGAGGTTGTTGATGCAGTGTGGTCCGAAGAGGTTGTTGATGCAGTTTTCTTTATTTCATTGAGATTGGGTTGGTGTCATTCTGGATCCACATTGATTCTGTATCTAGTAAAGCCAATGGGCTCGTCTGTCTTCATTGGTCCAGAGGAATCAAAGAGAACAAGTAAACTAGGCCCCACGGTGTCCTCTCCCTTAACAGGCTGGACAGGGATCCCTGGGTTGAAGAAACTTTTTGACTTCTGCTGGATCACGAAGACGGGCCATTCTCCGTCTTCTTCTTTCTAGAAGGGAGATCCAAAGCTCTGATCAATGACATCGCAACCAGGTTGGTCTCATAGTTGTGCCTTCGGGCGGGACATGTTGGTCACGGTTTAATGCGAAGTATGGATCATCTAGTGGTTCGCTCGCTCCGCTAGAGAGAAGAAAACGTAGAATGAGTAAGACATGAACGCGCGTTGACAGAGAAGAGAATTTCGTTTATACTTTGGAGAGTCCACGAATTAGAAAGAAATCCTTAGGTGGAATACTTAGTTGTCTTGTGAGACAGGAAAGCCCTCTTGCTATCCAATCCTGTACTTATTCATTTCATTAGTAGGAGATCGAGCTAATTCGTCTATCGCTGTAGTGAGGCAAAGCGAAAGCGCTTGAAAGCAAGTATCCGTATCCGTTCCAGCTGTCCAAGGCTGGGCGGAGTAAACCAGTAGCAAAGTAGGGCTTTAGCAACCGCAGGAAAGGAATGTTGTTACCATAATGAGGTGGAAGACTTTTTAACCCAGTCAAAAGTGATCTATCTTTTCCTCGATCGAGTCTAGTAGAGGAAGGGAGATAGGAAATAGGAATGAAGCGAAGCCACTTCTTATCTGTGTTTTCACAATATTTGAAAAATGATGATTTGCATTCTAGTTGCATTCTTTCTCGTTGCAGGATTTATAGTTGCAAGTTGCATTCATGAGAATTGAAAATTGCGTAGATAAACAACGAGTCCCAGTGAGATAGTTATTTCGTATAGTAGTGATTCAAGCGACGAAGCAGATCTGTCTCTATTATAGTTTAGTTCAGAAGTGAAGTCGAAGTCCATTATATGTTTTTTTCTAAGCTTTCAAAGACGCCCGTGAACGACATTTCTCTATCTGCTCAGGGGAGGGGAGCTGGGCAGAAGGGTTTGAAGATGAATCGGAGTCCCAATGTTGATGCTTTCTATCCCGCAGCTCAGTGAAGGAATGAAATCAATCCAATCGAAGCGGATCAATCCATCAATAGCTATTGCACTAGCCCCCCTTCTCGACCTGGTCTTGACATCTGGGATACATTTCTTTAATTAATATTCAAAAAAAATTTTGTACTCCCAGAGGATAGAGAAGAGTCGGTCCATTGCGGTGTCAATGTCTCTCGATCAGCCTTCCGTATCGAACAAGAAATTTTGTATTGAAAACAAGATAAAGGGGGTTGGATGTCATTCAAGGATTGCATCTAGTAAAGCTAAAAGCGTCTACCTGGATGATACGAGAGAAGAGTTTATTCATCATTCGCGTATGTATACCAAATGAGATCCAGGATGAATTGACTTTATATAACTACAATTTGATACGAAATTCTACAATAATAGGTGAGTTGGTACCAACGAGTGCTCCTCTGCTAAACAAGATGATAAATGGTAACGTATATAATTGTGAAATAATCGATTTTTTGTTCAGTTGGGCTTGGGCATAGGGATAGGTCCGTCCATATTCGAAGTCAAAGAGAGCGGCTAAGAAGCAAGTGTTTCCGTTACGCACCTTTTCTCTTTATTTCTTTTAGTCGAGATTGGGTTTTCCTCGGTGAGGTATATTAGTAACAGAGAGCGGCTCATTCATGATACTAGTAAAGCCGGAAGAGGATGCGGAGCGGTCCGAAGACGTAGTGGATGCAATCATCGCTTTCATACAATACACGATGGGACTTTCACTAGCTAGCCCCTGACTCCATCAATATCGATGAATTCACTTACCTTAATCCATATCTCGATCGAACAAGTATTCACGCAAGATGATGATATCTAACTCGCTGCTCTACCAATGATTGGGCACACCCCACCCGGGTTGTCCCAGAGGAGATAATTGAGTAGATAGCCGCTTTGCACTCAATCCATCTCGATCTTCCTTATCTAACAATGATTCACTTAATAGAAGACTTAAGAGCCGCCTTACTCAATCCATCTCTCTGAAATCACGTATGTTGAACCGGTTCATAGCTCTTGTCAATGCCTCCCTTCTCTCTATTGACAGATGACCATCTTTGATAATTGAGTTGGCATAGCCGTCTTCTAAACAAATGGTTAGGAAATACACGTACCTGAGTAGATGGTAACGTTGGCTGCCAGATGGCCCATATTCGCATTCTATGAAAAAAGATTTTCCACCATCCTGCACTACACGAGGAGTACCGTCTTCGATCCAATCAGAGCTATCATAGCGATTTGCCTCACGCCTCTCTTTGGTCCTGAATGGCTTCTATCAACAAAAATAAGACACGAGGAATTTATGTATAGTAGAGTTGTGGTGCTGTTATAGTAATTCTTTCGTCGAGATTGGGTTAGTGTTCCGTGTATGGTACAAGATCTCGTTCAGTGCGCAAGGCGGGTGACTCCGTTCACGACCAACGACGAGAAGCGAAGGATCCGTCCTTCATTCGATCTTTTGGGCTCGAAAGAGAAACCAATTGGCAAGATTACATCTTGTTGCTCACGATCCAGTCAAGTCAAGGTCCGCCCGGACCCAGTTTCACTCTTCTCTCATCTTCCCTTGCGGTGAACAAAGAGTGAAAGTTCATTCGCGCACTTCCTGGAGTGAGGGCTCATCTCGTTCAGAGTTAGGTGCGAGGAACTTGCTTGAAGAGTGAGGCAATGTTAATTGTTAGTCAAGTTAAGCTCCTTGGATCACTTGTTTTAGGTGAGGATCCGTAGCTATTGAATCAGTCTCCTATCGTAGGACTGCGGACAAGAAAGAACATATATTGATGAGATTACTTGGGCAAAGAGGAACCCGAAAGCTGACTCGACCAAAGGAAGAAGAGGGTTAATATTCATCTTAAGAAGGGTTAATATTCCTTCTTAATAGAGAATATTAAGAAAGGGAGAGGGAATATGGCAAGAAAAGGAAATCCGATTTCGGTAAGAATGTATCTCAATCGTAGTTCAGATTCAAGTTGGTTTAGTGATTATTATTATGGTAAATTAGTGTATCAAGATGTCAATCTGAGATCTGATTTTGGTTCGATACGTCCACCTACGAGATTGACCTTTGGCTTTCGTCTTGGTAGGTGTATTATTCTACACATTTTCCCAAAAGCACATTCATTCATTTCTTTCTTCCCCGTCGACCACATCACAGGGAGCTGCAGGGGAGTACAAGCAAGAGACTGGAGCTACGCCCTTTCGTATTCCTCTTCAGTATCCGTATGTCAGCTTCGCTCTTTCTGTTTCCGAAAACAAGCTAGCATGCATCTTTCGCTTCACAGCCAGTCCTTCTGTCTGATTCGGTGTTCAACCCAAAGCTAGCCTTCCCCTTTCGTCTTCGTTCGCGGTCAGGACTGCTATTTTGCCTTCAATCTCAACAAATTTTCTTTTCCAGTATGCTTTTCGTCTTCGTTCAATAGTGCAAGTTTTCTGCTTTTAGCTTCCCCTCACGCTGCTTTGACACCAGAACGGAATAATTGTGTCATGCCAACCCAGAGCGCTAGCCTGCTACGCCCGAAAAGCAGCTTAGGGTTACACGTCACGTTTTTTAAAGGCAGGTCATTGTCAAGTCCAGAAAGAAAGGTCATTTTATGCGAAAAAGACGTGGAAACCTAGCAGCAAGCCTCAGATTTGCTTAATTGATACGCCTTGCCAGAAATAAGGGAAGCAGCAAGTCTTCGATCAATAAGGTCATCATATCTTTCTAATAAACAAGGTTGCCAAGTTTCAGTTACAGTCGTTAGAAAGCAAGAAAATAAGGGAGGCAAGCAAGCGAGAAAGCAGCTCCGGTCAGGGACAAATTACCACCTATATTACCACCTATAGTAAGGTCCGCATTTGTAAGCATTGGTGTGGCATCAAAGCTAACAGCTAATCTAAGTTTATCCAGGTAAGGGCTCAGTAAGGTCGGCAACGGTTTTGTAGTTGCTACCGGCTTGCTTCTCCTAGTCACAACGTACAGACTGGCTATCAGGGCAGAGGCGAGCAAACGTCTATTCCGCGACAAGTAAGGCGGTCTCCGTTGTATTGATAATAAGAAAGATAGTTAGGGGGATCATTGTTCTACTATACCTTATAAGTTCAGGTGGTAAGGAAAGAGGCTAGCGCCGAGTGAACGTCAATAAAGGCGTATGGTTCGCATGACGAAGCTACAGGTCTCAGGGCTAAGGCTGATACTGAGAATAGTGGAGTTAAGAAAGGAACTGCAACTACCGGGTGTACATAGTTGACTAAAGTAGTGTGATCCACTGCTGTGAAGGAAAGAAAGTAGGGGCTGGGCATAGGTATACGTGAGCAAACAAGAAATTGCAAGGGGGCTGGAAGCCTGACAGAAAGCGCTCTAACAGGCAAGGCAGGGCGTAAGCAGGAAGGAAGGCTATGAGGAGCAACGTCTGGGCGGAGGGCTTCGGTTGGATAATATGTACGCGGAGGGCTTTGGTTGAGAACCAGTCTTTTCTTAGGTCAGGCTTGACTTCGCCTTTCCTCGACTTGTGCTGTGCCTTAGTTTCTCGATTTAGTGAGCGAGTCAAGTTCACCAAATCGCTTTCATTCTTATTCTACGATCAAAGTCAACCCTACCTTCCTTTTCATTCTTCTTGCCACCTCCTCTCCAAGTGAGAATCTTTCTTCCTTATCTGTATGAGCTAGGGTCATTCCTTTAAAGGAAGCTCATTTTCACTATTTTCATTTGTTTTGAGAAAGGCAGCTCATTAATGACAGTACTCAGGTAGGAAAGAAAGCATGCAAGAATAGTTCATTCAAGCTAGTAGTCCTGAGAAAGGAAAGTATGCTCTGTCATTCTAGTTGTCAGTAGTCCGGTATTCCATAAAGAAGGAAGAAGGGAGTACTGATAGTGATTTCAGATTCTTCTTCATCCGCTCTCATTAGCTCTTTAAGAAGCTAGCTCTAACTCTACGCAAGGGAGTTCTTGTTCTTCTCCTTAATGCAATCCATACAGTCTAGTTCTTCTTATAATTAGAAAGTCTTCTTTTTATCAACTATTCAGTCAGAATACATATCCAGACAGCCCTCCCTGAGCCAGCAAGCAAACACTTATACGAATTGAATTCAGAAACTTCAGACTAGTGTTTAGAAAGGAAGCTAATTCATGCTAGTTGAGTTGAGAAAGTCTTCTTTATTCATGCTTGTAGTAAGGTAGTAAAGTCAGTCAGGCTAGCAAGACGACATCCGGGATAGACTCCAAATTTCATGCGACTACGAATTCTCTTGTAATAAAGAATAGAAAGACAGCCCTCCACAAGCAAGCTATAACTTCAAGCTCTGGAATGAGAATTGTTATTATCCGGTATGCTCTTTCTCAACTACATAGTATGCTCTGGAATTAGAGTAGTCTTTATCCGTATTCATGTTAGTTAATAAACACAGCCAGCCCTCTGACACAAGCCAGGAAGCAAGGGCTCTACTGTATTCAAGTATATTCATAAAGAGCCAGATACAGATAGTCTTCTTAAAGAGTCATCCAGTATTCAAGAAAGCAAGCAAGCATGCATTGAAAACAGCTTCCTAAGCAAGCAAGAATACAGGAAGCTAATTCATGAAAGCAATAATGCTAACCATAAATAGAGTCTTAATGAAATCTCAAGCTATCATTCTAACCTTATTTCGAGTCTGAAAGCAAGAAATCCCTGAAATAGCGTATCAAGGAGAACAATCAATAGCGTATCAGAAAGAAGCTAAGAAAAGCAAGCTCTTTAAGAAGCAAGAAGACTTGAAGCTATATTGGGAGGCTCATTACTTCAATTGAGATAATGAAAAATTCTGTCATTCGAGTGGTCTTTCGCCCCGCCCCGTAAGCCCAGTCCTGTATTCCGCATCTTCATAAAGGCAGCCGTCCGCATTGGAGGGCTGGATTACTTGATTCGAGTGGTTCCTCTCCCGTAACCCACCCATAAAGTCTTTCCTTTCTTCCGGCTCGTCTGGTCTTCCTGATTGAAAAAAAAAAAAAAGTCTGCTTCTCTTCTGAGTCGCATTCTGGTGTGGATAGGTGTCTAACTACTAGCACGGGTGACCAGCCAAGTAGGCTCTTTTGGCGGTGGCTTCGTTATCTTTCTTATCGATAACCGGGCGCTTACGGGTTACTTGGCTATTGAAAGGGAAGACTTCGAGATTGAATACGATAGAAAAGCTTCTCCCGTAATGTGTGAAGCATATAGCAGCTAGGCTAGCTGGAGTTCATTGCCAGGCACGGAGCAAACTCGAATGATGGAGCTTTAAGTTATAGTAAATGAAAGAGATTCTTTAATTGACTTAAATGGAAAGCTAATCAGATCTATAATCAGTAATTTCATTCACTTTGAAGTTTAAGTGAATGAAATTACTTAAAGTCATTTTAATCACTATAATCTCTCCTCGCTTCTATAAAGAAGAAGAAGAACAGCCTTCGCTTCTATACTGGATAAGAATAACTTGCAGCGGGCAGTCTTTCTTATCTTTCTGACTTGAGGATAATAACCACTCGAATCAAGAGATTAGGTTAGAGCTAGCCTTCTTGCCTGCCGGACTCTACCTGACAACTAGTACTAGCATTCATTCGATTATGAAATCCCTATCAGTCTTCTAGTAGTCAGTCTCCCTCCCTTGCTAGCCTAAAGGTAAAGGAGAATCACTACTCGAAAGACAGAGCATACTTGAGAATCTCACTCCCTGGCATCTGGCTTGATTGAATACTAGATGAAAGGTTAGGGCTTGCTTGAATGAAGTAGCTTCCTTTATCAGGACTACTCGCTATAATTGCTTACTTAAGAATAACCACTAGCTACCATGAGCATACCAGAGAACAGAACTATCTTTCTTTTCGGGTCTTCCGTACTTGCTTTGGGAAAGAGTTCATTAGGTCTCCCTCTCTTTCTTCTGGCCTACCTACTAGCATTCCCGCGGAGCCTCTCCCCTGCTTACTCGCTTAGGGCTGTCTTTCTTCTGGATGGAAGACTTGAACTACTCTCTTTATTCGCGTCATCAAGTAGTCTCCCTGGGTGCTTGAATAAAGGACTACGTCAAACGATCATGAATTAGCGGACTAGTCTCCCTTCTTGCTTCCGCTTAGTGGGTTGTTGGGTAGTTCATACCTACTAAACTCGCTAGCCTCACTCTCTTTCTGCCTGGGCGCTGATCTTGGATTCTTAAGGTAGGTCTTATCAATCGCTCGCTCCGGACAGCAGGTCTCCCTTATTCATCAAGTAGGCAGCCTCGTAAGCTTGCTAGCCTGACTCTCTGGCTTTGTTCCCTGTCTCTTATCCGTGGATTCCTTACAACTCTCAGTTAGAGCTAGCCGTCAGGTATCCCTCGTTGTTTGCTTCTTTATGTAGTCTCCCTGACTCCTTCTTCAAGTAGAGTTCCTCGCTCAGAGAGGAGCATAAAAAATACAGACAACTCTGACGCTTAATAGATCGGCTTGCTTACCGGATCAGAACAACTAGCATTCCTCTTCCTCTCCGTGCTTGCGGAAATAGTCATAGTAATAGTAATTAGGTGGCTTGCTTTGTGAAAGAGTTCTCGTTCTTAGGTTGCTTTCTGTTCTTCCTTGCTTGCTGAAAGTGTTCTTCATTCGCTTCTGTCTTATACGATAGATCCCCGGTTCTCCTTACCTTATTGATATAAGAAAGTGATAGCTTATGAAAGAGCTAATCCTCGTCCTTTTTTCCTTGCCTTAAGGCTCCCTCAGGACGATAGAAGCAGAAGGAAAAACTTCTTTCTTGCTGGCATTCACTCTTCCTTGCTTTATGGTTCAGTCTCCTGTTCTTGCTTGGCTGGTAAGATAGGGTCTTCCTTGCTTCTGGCTGGATGAATACTGGATATGAACCAATCGAATGACAGAGCTATAAGCTTCCTCGCCTTCCAGTAGTCTACCTTCCTGGTAGGAATAGGGCTTTCTCTTTCTCATATGAATCCCGGATCAAGACTACTAGCTTGAAGTGGTTGCTTTATGGATTGAATACAGGAGAATCACTCCGGCTAGTGAATCAAGAAAGACTGTGAATCCAGAAACCAATCCAAGTGTACTAGCTCGCTCGCTTGCTAAGGGAAAGAGTTCTCATGGGTGCTTTCTTCGCTTAGAGCTCCCGAGGTCTTTATTGTCTTATTTGCCTGCTACTCTGATTCTCTGTCTGATACGAGATTGTTGGTTATACTTTGTGCTGTCAGTCAGAAGGGAACCAGCACCTATTCCTTCAAGATCAGCAAATCTGCTCCATTCGCCCTCCCGGCTTGCACACTCTTCCTTATCATTCCCGTTCGCTTTCTCATTCCTTTCTGCAATTACTTCCCTTCCAGCCAGCTCTTCTTTCTGATTCGGTGTTTAACTCCAGCTTAAGGTTGTTCCCATCTTTGAGCATACTATTGCAGCTCATTATGGTCAAGAGACCGAGAGTACACCTGGAAGCGGGGAATTGATTGCTAAACCATGCACCACTTGTATCAAGCGTTAATAACTGTAGCCACTAAAAAGAAAAAGTTGCAGAGATTTATGGCGGATTCTCGGATGATCAAGTATTACCGGGTACTCCGAAAATGGAGTCAGAAAGTCTTAGGCGGTACTCTTATTTGTAAGAAATCGGTGCCTTTCCTCTTTGTAGCAATGTTCCGTTTTTTGTATCTTCTTTGTCTGAAACTCGAAAGAATGGACTGGTTTCAGACCCTATTTTATAGGGTTGTTTTCTCTCTGGGGAGGCACACCTTCACTTCCTTCTTAATGAAGGTGGGCTGCTCCGGGGGGCTCGCCTTTTCCATTGTTTTTGCGGTGAAGGCCCTAATCACTACGTCTTCCCTTCTTTGGAATTCCGGACAAATTCTTTTTGTTCTGGAAGAGAGTGTTGATCTTAATCAAATTCCGACCATTTGTCATGAACAACAAATACGAGAAAGTGAGCAAATTCTCACAACTATTCATCTTAATAAAACCGAGCTTACCCATACCATAAATAGTCTTCCGAAGGAAGAACTTGAACAAATAATAGGTGAGACCTCAATTCGCCGGCCAATCGGCGACTTTTCACCACAGCAACAGGCGGAACTCCGGGAACACGCTATTAGCCATTTTCGAATAAAGAATGAAATTATAGCAGAGATGAGATCTCTTTATCCAGGCTGGGAATTTTCCGAGCGGATCAATTTTTTCTGAGTAGAGGAAATCGAGAACTCGACTTGATAACACTTCATAAAATCCTTGAGAATTTACGGCTTGAAAAAAAAAAGTCTCACTGGGCTCACACCTTAAACCACCGAATTGAGAATTGGAATTGGAGACCATGAATTATCAAATGTGAAGGACCCCTGTTTTTATTTATATTTCCTATATGCGTTCTTCCCACTTTGAAGCCAGAGGTCCTCCCACCAAGCCCTCCTAGTCCCCAAAGTCGATGAATATGCTACCTTTGAACGCTTAGGCCCCGTTATTTAGTCAAAAAATGAGAGAGAGTGGGCGGGAGGGTCTCTTCTCATTGGGCCTACTTGGATATTAGTAACTGGCGTACACCAGTGAGATTTGATTTTCTTTTTGGGTGTAGCGGGTATTTCGATGTCAAGGAAGGGAATGGAATGTTTTGAGTCGAATAGGGCCTTTGGTGCCTTGCGAAGAGACATCTTTGAGTCTAGTAACCATAGTATGGGAGGGGTACTTAAATATTTTCTTTGGCGACTAGAGATGGGTTTGAGTAGAGGTGGTGGTATAGGGAGAAGGAGTCGGGAAAGAAGACTGGTTAGCAGTAGAGCCTTGGTTCGTTCTTTGGTTATTTACCGTAACCGGAAAAATCTACGGAAGCTCTTACGGAATTGAGATAGATAGACTGGGAATTCGAGGATCAGACCTTCGTCCCATCCAGAACTCGATCTAGGGCAGAATCCCAACCGTCCAGAGGCACTTAAGGAAAGCAAGGGCCGTGATCGGCGGAAGAGGAAAAAAATGAAACATTGCTACTACCTAAGAGACCAAGATAGGTGGAAAGTCTTTCTCAGTCTGGAGGAACCATAAACGAAAGAGAATAGAAGGGTCCTCAAAACCACTATTAGCTCAAAGAGAATCGTGAAAACCACTATTTCAGAGAAAATAGGTAAACTTTGCTCTTATGACTAAGGTTCTTATTCATACACCGGAACCTGAAACTGTGTCTGAAGCTTTCACCAAGCCCTATGAAAGGGGGTAAGAGGGTGAAAGCCATGGATGAAGAGATTAAGGACATTGAGAAGAATGAGACATGGACTCTAGTCAAGCCACCACCTGATGCTCACATCATTGGTTGGTTGATCTTCTAGGTGAAGACCTAAAGGCATAGGCTGAGGTTACGGACACAGAGACAGAGGCAGCATCCTCTCACTAGCACCATCATTTTGCATCAAAAAGCCAGCACATTAAGCTAATGGTGGTAGCACAGGTAGGTTAGGTAAAGAGCGCCCTCAGGCAATTAGAGTAGGTAACCACCGCCTCTTATTAGGTAGGTACCCGAAAAAAAGGCAAAAGAAACCTATACCTATTCCGATGTGAGATACCTTTTGGAAAGCTAAACAAGCTAAAGTCAAAGTTCGCTCTCAGTCAGATAGGTTTAGCCATTTGTATGTTGTCCATTAGAACCCCAACCTTGAATCTGAATCTCCTGTTCTTGTTGGTCAACCATTCCTATTTGACTGTTTTGTTCCCCCAGGAATTGCCTGCCCTGAACCCAAAAAGTCACAGATGCTCGCAAGTCTCCCTGCAGCGGGTTATGACATAACATAAGGGAAGTTTGATCCTTCATGCATGAATAAGGATGCCGCAAGCTTTTGTATCGGACCACCATCTGGGCAAATTCCTCATGCTTGCTCGAAAAGTCACCGAAGTTGCGATACATTGCCTCTTTCTGCCTCAAATGAAGGAAGAAAACAACGACACGAGATTCTTTTCCAGGCTAGGACGTGCTGCTCGAAGCTCCTTCCCAGCGAACTGAAAAAGCCGTGCCTAGATTGATTAAAGAGTACCGAGATGTGAGCCTACGGTCTCCCTTCCTGCTCCAATCAATCAGAAAGACAAAAGAAGGAGATCCGGGCATCTCAAATTAATAATGATGAAAATCGTATGACTTGAGAATTGGAATAAGGGGAATTCCTGGTTTAGAGTGGACCTCTATAGTTCTACTTATAGGCGGGCAGTACGGGAATAGCAGTTATGTTCTAAAGTAGCTTGGCAGTTCTAGTTCAGTTGTTAATGCTGTAGTTGCGGGGGAAGGAGGTATAATAGTTTAATGGCATAGAGCTTGAGATAGTTAATCAACGAGTAGCCCCTTTACTAGGTTGGGCAATCTCTGATGGCATCAAATCCTAAAAGTGACAAATACAAATATGAGAATCAAAAGCAGTCTCAGTAGGAGTAGCACGTTTTCGACCGCTTATTCGATAGCATTTGTGGCATCTATAAGAGACGAGTCGGTGTCAAAGAAGAGCAGAGGATTTGCGGCATTTACTATTTTAGATAGATGCCCAAGTTTAGATTTAGAAGATGACATGGATGAGATGCATCGAATACAAGCTGTTCGAAAATCCCCTGCTGTTAGCAAGAAAAGGAGCTCTGGGACTTTCTCAAAGGGAATGATTGGACAAAGAGAAGAAGGGGTGCTTGCTATCATTCCAGTGCCACTGTCCAATCAGTGAGTCAAGCCTGTCTGTCCTTTCAAAGGAAAGGCGATCCTGTCTGTCCAAGGGTCAAGGGATAGAAAGCCAGGTTTCTTTTACTCTCTTTTCGAGAATCGGATCTTGTCTTAATTACCAAATCAATTCCTACTGCCACCGCTCGTCCCTTCTCATGGGCTAAGCCGGAACGAGAGAACTGCGCTTACACCTTTTGTTCACACCAAAACTGAACCACGTGAAAGGAAAGCTAGTCGAACGTCAGCGGGAAGGATAGCAGCTAAGCTAAGACCAGATTCTGTAATAGCAAAAGCAGCACTGACTTCTTTCTCTTATACCGCCCCTGCCTTGCCAATACGACTGGACGTGACTAATGAACAAATCAAAGAGTACAACTCAAGTACAATTAGTACAAGTACATGAGACATAAATGACACACATATGCTACCACTCCCCCAAGCGAATGGAGATTTCTCATTCCCAGCTTGCTCATCAAAGAAGGGCCCTGCTAAGTCGCTTAGTGAGGATGTCGGAAATCTGATCCTCACTAGAGATGTAAGGAGTCCTTATGATGCTTGCCACCACTCTCTTTCTTACATAATGCCCTTTCTCTAATAATAAGTAAGGCGACCTCTAGATGTTTGGCTCGCTCGTGTTTCACCGAATTAGAGGCGGCTCTCGATGCTCCAAATCCATTTCCTCCAACAAGCTCTTTGCCCAAACAAGATTCCCAGCTGTAGTGGGCATCGCCCTATACTTAGCGAAAGAACTTGATTTCGCCCTTCCTTGATCAATATCAATGACTTTCAAGCTGCTCTTTCTTGCTCTTCCACGATATAGAACTGTCTCCAATGACAATACAATTGATTTTCATTTCCAGTGATGGATTTCCTGTAACTCTCGCAACTGTCCAATCAATACGGTACTCTTTCTTTCTTTAAAGATACTATTCCCGGTCCACTCATAGCCGACTTATGAGAACGAGATATAAAGAAATGAATCATTAAAGCACTTTATCTCCTCCGCGAGACTACTATACTATATTAAGAAATTCGTATATAGCTACACTAGCGATACTACGATACTATATTAAGAAATTCTTCTTACGCTATACGCTAATAATACTAGCTATATACTAGCATACGCCGCTATATATATATAGTATCGCTAGACTAGACTTATCTTCTCTTTATATTCTCTAGTCTATCTTTCTTCAAGTGAGATAGTTGAGCTCGACCAAAGCGCCGCCTTACTAAGGGGGGCCGGTCCCCGGTTGCCTACGTTCCTTAATCGCTCTGGAAGAAAGCTACAACTCAGGTTCAAAATCCGCAGGGATTTTAAAGAATTAGATAATATAGTATAGCAATGAATTAATATAGTATAGCGTAATCTTTATAGATTTAAAGATGCCTTGTATAGTATAGTTCTAGTAAGCTGATCTACGACCATCCCCCATAGCCTTTGTTTCGGGTTCGATTTCTTATGCAGTTAGGAGTGGGGCGTGCTAGCGGGAAGTCCGGTTATGAACATCTATCAATCCCTCAATCAACCTGAGTATATATTTGATTATATTAGGACACGGGGCGATATTATAGTGCATCCATTCGCTCCTTGTTAAAACCCGACTAACTAAATAGAATCGAATCTCCTTCTTCTAGGCAACCGGGTCTGAGTCCCTGTCCCTAGTCTGAGTGTTAGTAGTTTCATTAGAGCAAGCTCCTCAGTGTTAGGGTTTTGACTTGCTTGCTTACCGACGGGAAAGGACAGAGTTTCATAGTCTCATTCCCCACCCAGTGATAAGATAGAGACAACCCTGCCAACCAGTAGTCCCCAGCCAGTTCAAAAGCATAGGAATAGGTAGAGTAGATTAGATCTATTAAAGCAAGCCAGGCAAAGCAAGCAAGCAATAAAGAAAGGAGCAGCCTATAAATACAAATAATAGTAGGTAGAGTATTCATAAACAAGCATAGGAGCAGGTGCCCACGAGTAATAAGGAAAAAACCTCACTTAAAAAGAAGGACACGGAGCGGGGCTATTAATCACAACAAACAAGCTGAGGATTTGAGATAGATAGAAAGGAGTCCAATATAAGCAAACTTAGTGGAGGGAGAAACAATCCTACTAGTAAGCAAGTATAAGCAAGCGAGGAATGAGTTCTTGCTAGTATTGGTTGGTCTGACTTTTTCATACATAGGATTGTGGCAAGCAACATAAACTCAAGTTAGTGTTAGGGTGCAGCGTGAAGGCCCCCTCGAATGTTCCTTGAGTTGACGTCACTGGGACATCTACCGCGAGGATCTGCTTCAGCAAGTCTTCTCCCCAAAGCAGCTGTTCATTGACTCCCTTTGTCGTGTTCCTCTTGCTATCGCAGGCTGAGGTGGACTGGCATTTTTTCGTGAATCAACGAGTTCAGTCGTTAAGTGTCACGAGTCTACAAGCCTGCACAGGTCCTCTCTGATCTTATAGTGAGGCCTCTATAGCAGCCTGTTGAGATCTGCCGTGGCTTTCCTTGTTGCTGAGCGTGGCTCCCTTCTTAGCTATCGTAGCGAGGTCGATCGGGAGTTCATCCACTGGAAGTCCGAACCGAGGCCACCGTTTTTCGTCGAACCACTTGGGTCTCTGCCGGTGGTCAAAATCTCTTCCTAACATCACAAAGCCCTCGCCCTGGTTCATTCTCATTCTTTGGTTCTGTGATAACCTTGAAATAAATTAGAAAAGGTGACATTCCTATCGGGGGCAGAATATAGTGACTCATACTACCGCGATCTCCCATCAATCATCTAATCAGTCTGACTTGACGGTCTCTCTTTCTTTCTCTGTTGCTGTGAAAGATGTGAAAGAAGAATAGGTATGGGGAGAGCTGTAGCCTAGGTAGGACTCATCATTCATATTCCCGTTCTTCAAATGAAGCACCAGGAGTCATCTCAGATCGACCCAAATAATAGAGAAAGTCTCCTCTCCTCGGATGGATCTCCACCATTCGAATCCTCTTTCTTTAGATCTTGCCCTCAGGCTACTCGGAGCAGGTTCGTAAACAGACAGAGCTTATCTCGGCTTAGAAATGACAATATGGAACTAGAAGCTCCACCAACCACTGACACTGCCTACTCTGCCGCTGAAGGAAGATAATTCATTGATCAATCCGCTCACTCCGCTCCACCAACAGTAGGTGAGGCTTTACCTGCTTTTGATGATGAA